AGTTACAAAAACCTCTTATAAATATTCTTTTCAATTATAAACGATGGAATCGTCCATTTCGATATATAAAAAATAATGAATTTGAAAACATTGTAAAAAATGAAATTTCAGAATTTTTTTTTCAGACATATCAAAGTGATGGAAGAGAAAAAATATCTTTTACGTATCCACAAAATTTATCAACTTTTGAAAAACTGATGGAAACAAAAATCGATTTCTTCACAAAAAATAAAATTTCCTATGATGATTTGTATAATGATTCGCGCTATAGGAATGAAGAAAAAAGAAACAAATTGAGCAATGAATTTATAAATCGCACAAAACTGATAGATAAGAAATTGATTTCCCTCGATATATTCGAAAATAAAATTAGATTTTGTAATGATGAAACTCAAAAAAAATATTTAACTAAAACAAAAGATCCTTTCTTAAACGGACCCTTTCGTGGACGAATCAAAAAAGGGTTTTCAACCTCAATACAACATGAAAAAACTTACAAAAAAAATAACATTTTTATAAATAAAATTCAAGATATCTTTCTTTCTAATAAGATTGATAAAAAGAATAATAGTAATTCTCCAAAATGGGAGGAAAATAAAAAAACATTTGATAAAAAATTATTAGTAACTACATTTCTTTTTAATCTAATCAGTCAATTTTCAAAAAAATTAGTGTCAAACTTAAATTCGCAAGTACCTTATACAGAACCTGAACAAGTAAAAATGAATTCTAATTATGACACAGAAAAAAAACAAATAATAAAAATATTATTTGATGCAATTACAACTGATTTGAACGAAAAAAGAAAAGTAAATCGAAAGACCACTAAGTCTATTAAAAGAAACGAAATCTGTAAAAAAGTACCTCGATGGTCATACAAATTTATGGACGAATTAGAACAACTAGGTGGAAAAATTGAAACAGATAATTCTCAAATTCGTTCTAGAAAAGGCAAACGTGTAGTCATTTTGACTAATAAACATAAATTTTTTAATAAATACAAGACTTATAATGATATTGGAGATACTGAAAATACTGAAAAAAAAAACGAATTGGCTTTAAAACGTTATTCCCAACAATCGGATTTTCGAAGAGACATAATAAAAGGATCTATCCGTGCTCAAAGACGGAAAACAGTTACTTGGAAATTTTTTCAAAAAAGGGTGCATTCGCCGCTTTTTTTGGATAAAATTGAAAAATCATTATTCTTTTCTTTTGATAGTTTAAAATCAATGAAAAGATTTTTTATGTTAAATATTTGGATTAAAAATAAAAAAAAGACAGAATTTCAAATTTTAGGTTCTATAGAGGAAAAAACAAAAAAAAGTCCGAAAGAGGAAAAAAAAAAGGAAAATGCGGAAAGAAAACGTATAGAAATAGCAGAAGCCTGGGATAGCATTATATTTGCTCAAGTAATAAGAGGTGTTTTATTAATAACCCAATGCTTTATTAGGAAATATATTATATTACCTTCATTGATAATAATTAAAAATACGCTCCGTATACTATTTTTTCAAATTCCAGAATGGTCTGAAGATTATATGGATTGGAAGAGAGAAATGTATATTAAATGCACGTATAACGGCGTTCAATTATCCGAAAGAGAGTTTCCTCAAAAATGGCTAACAGATGGGATTCAAATAAAAATATTATTTCCTTTTCGTCTAAAACCTTGGCATAAATCTAAAATACGATGTAATGAAAAGAAAAAAAATTCAAAGAAAAAAAAGAACTTTTGTTTTTTAACAGTTTGGGGGATGGAAGTAGAATTGCCTTTTTCTAGTTCCACGAAAAATCGATTTGAATTTGTCGACCCCATTATAAAAGAACTAAAAAAAAAAAAGAAACAATTTGAATTTTTCACTTTTGGGGTTCGAAAAGTTTTCAGTGAAAAATTCAAATTGTTTCTAAATATCGTAATAGAAAAAGCAAAAGGGATCATCCAAAGTATTCTGGAAATTATTAAAAAAAGTATAGTATTCCTCGCGAAAAAAAGACAAGAATTTTTAAATTTAAAATATTTATTTATTCAACGGAAACCCAAAAAACTCGATGAATTGAGCGAAAACAAAAAAGATTCAACAATTTGGAAGAATAATTCAATGATTTCTGAAGCAACCATTTCAATTCAATCGATAAAGTTGACAAATTGTTCATTGAAAAAAAAATCTATAAAGGATCTGAATACTAAAAAAAAAGTAGTTATAAAAAAAATAGAAAAAATGAAAAAAGAAGAAAAGAAAAGAGGACTTGTAATTCCAGAGACAAATATTCATTCGAAGAAAAAAATTTATGATAGTAAAAGGATAGAATTCGGAAAAAAAATTTTGCAGATATTCCAAAGAAGAAATATTAGATTAACTAAAAATAAAAAATCACATTCTTTTTTTCAATTTTTAATGAAAAAAATATACATAGATATCTTTCTATATATCATTTGTATTCTGAAAATCCAGCTACAACTTTTTCTTGAATCAACAAAAAAATTTTTAAATAAATGGCTTTACGATAATGAACCAACTATAGAAAGAACTTATAAAACAAATCAAAGTATAATTCCCTTTATTTTAAAATTACACAAAAACTTTAATAATAGGAATGCGAATTCCCATAATTATTTTGATGTCTCCTTTTTGTCACAACCATATGTATTTTTAAATTTGTTACAAACCCGAATTCTTAACATAAACATATATAAGTTAAGACTTGTTTTTCAATATCATAAAAAATTTTTTTTTCTTAAAAATGAAATAAAGGATTCTTTTTTTGGAGCACAAGGAATAGTTCATTCTAAAAGAAAACAAAATAACCTGCTCAATTCTAAACTAAATCAATGGACAAATTGGTTAAAGAATCATTATTATCAATATGACTTATCTAACAGTAGCTGGTCCAAATTAGTATCACAAAAATGGAGAAATAGAATCACTAAATGTGGTATAGCTAAAAATAAAAATTTAACCAAATGGGATTCATATGGAAAAAGCCCATTAATTCTTTACAAAGAACAACAAGGAGTCACATTAAAAAAAAAAATTAGAAAACAATATAAATATGATCTTTTATCCTATAATTTTATGAATTATGCAAATAAGAAAGACTCATATATTTATCGATATAGATCCCTATTTCAATCAAATAAAAACACATTGATTTCTTCTAATTACAATACATATCAAAAAGACTTATTTGATAGAATAAGTAATATTTTTATCAAGAATTATATAGCAGAAGATACTCTTATTAGAAATATGGAAAAAAATCCGGATAGAAAATATTTGAATTGGATGGGAATCAATAGAAAAATACTAAATCGTTCCATATGCAATCCGGAATTTTGGTTCTTTTCCAAATTTGTGATATTTTATAATACATATAGGGGTAACTCGCAAATTATACCAATCAAATTACTTTATTTACATTCTATTTATTTACATTCTAAAGGAAATCAAAATGTTAGTGAAAAGAGTATTACTAGAAAGAAAAAAAGAATAAATGGTTTTAGAACATCGAAAAAAAAAACCAAGAACAATATGGAGGAAGAACTTCAATTCTTAGTAAGAAATTTTTTTAATTTACATTTAAACTGGAAAAATATCTTAGGTAAAAAAATCTTTAACAATGTAAAAGTATATTGTCTCCTGATTAGATTGAAAAATTTAAGAAAAATTACTATAGCCTCTATTCAAAGAGGAGAACTAGGTCTAGATATTATGATGATTCAAAATCAGAAGAATTTCACTCTTCCAGGCTTAAGGAAAAAGAAAAATAATAAATTTAGGAAAAAAGAACTATTTGTTATCGAACCAGTTCGCCTGTCTAGAAAAAATAATAAAAAATTTTTTAAGTATAAAACGATGGGTCTTTCATTAATTCATAAGAATAAACACAAAATTGATAAAAAATACTCAGAAAAAATTCATGTTAATAATAAATATTTTGATAAATACATTACAAGAACAAAAGATCAAAAGATAACAGAAAACAAAGAAAAAGAGAATTTTAATTTACTTGTTCCTGAAAACATTTTATCTGCTAGATGTCGTAGAGAGTTGAGAATTAGAATTTGTTTAGATCCAAATAATATAAATAGTATGCATAGAAACACAATATTTTATAATGAAAATAAAGTCCAAAATTGTTTTAAAGTTTTGACTAAAAAAAGAAATGAGAAAGAGAAAAAAAAACTAATGAATTTAAAAATTTTTCTTTGGCCAAAATATCGATTAGAAGATTTAGCTTGTATAAATCGTTATTGGTTTAATACCCATAATGGAAGCCGTTTCAGTATAGTAAGGATACATATGTATCCGCGTGTGAAAATTCGTTAATCTAATTTTGTCTTCTATTTAGCCTATTTATCTATCTATAGATAGATAAATAGGCTAAATAGAAGACACGCATTTTGGTATGGCAGTTATTTTAATTCAATGATGTATACATTAAAAAAAAAAAAAGAATTAACAAAATTCTCTTTTTTTTAATGTATCAAACTAGTCTCCTTTATACTATATCTATTTAAATTGGATTGATTTCAATTTAAATTGGATTGATTTCAGTTATAAAAAAAATTAGATTTCGGATTTATATCAAAAAATTAAAAATTAGTGTCATTATAATTACTGATCAATAAAAATATCTATAAAAATTGAGGAGAAGGAAAAACTTTTATTTTTTTATGGTAAAAAAGTCATTTATACCTGTTATTTCACAAGAAAAAAAAGGAAAAAAACCGGGATTGGTTGAATTTCAAATATTCAAATTTACCAATAGAATACGAAGACTTACTTCACATTTTGAATTGCACCGAAAAGACTATTCATCCCAAAGAGGTTTACGTAAAATTTTGGGAAAACGGCAAAGATTACTGTCTTATTTGTCAAAGAAAGATGGAATACGGTATAAAAAATTAATCAATCAGTTTAATATTCGGCAGTCACAAATTCGTTAAATTGAAGAGTAATTTTCAATTATTCGATTTATTAGATCTTGAATTTTGATGAACTTTTTTTTTAAGCGATTCATAAAAGAATAAATCGAGCAAAAACCTATGAATATCTCAACTAAAAGAAAGGACTTCATGATAGTAAATATGGGGCCTCACCACCCATCAATGCACGGTGTTCTTAGACTTATTGTTACTCTAGATGGTGAGGATGTTATTGATTGTGAACCGATATTGGGTTATTTACACAGAGGAATGGAAAAAATAGCGGAAAACCGAACAATTATACAATATCTGCCTTATGTAACACGTTGGGACTATTTAGCTACTATGTTCACAGAAGCAATAACTGTAAATGGACCAGAACAGTTGGGAAATATTCAAGTACCTAAAAGAGCCAGCTATATCCGAGTAATAATGTTGGAGTTAAGCCGTATAGCTTCTCACCTACTATGGCTAGGACCTTTTATGGCAGATATTGGTGCACAAACACCTTTTTTCTATATTTTCAGAGAAAGAGAATTCATATATGATCTATTTGAAGCTGCCACAGGTATGAGAATGATGCATAATTTTTTTCGTATCGGAGGGGTAGCGACTGATCTACCTTATGGTTGGATAGATAAATGTTCTGATTTCTGCGATTATTTTTTAACAAGTATTGCTGAATATCAAAAACTTATTACGCGAAATCCTATTTTTTTAGAACGGGTTGAGGGCGTCGGTGTAGTTGATGTAAAAGAAGTTATTAATTGGGGTTTATCAGGACCGATGCTTCGGGCTTCCGGAATACAATGGGATCTACGTAAAGTGGATAATTATGAATGTTACGAAGAATTTCATTGGGAAGTTCAATGGCAAAAAGAAGGAGATTCATTAGCTCGTTATTTAGTTCGAATTGGTGAAATGATAGAATCCATAAAAATTATTCAACAGGCTTTGGAAGGACTTCCCGGCGGGCCATATGAAAATTTAGAAATCCGCTGCTTTGATAGAGAAAAAGAGCCAGAATGGAATGAGTTTGAGTATCGATTTATTAGTAAAAAATCGTCCCCGAGTTTTGAATTGCCAAAACAAGAACTTTATGTAAGAATTGAAGCCCCCAAGGGAGAATTAGGGATTTTTCTAATAGGGGATCAAAATGGTTTTCCTTGGAGATGGAAAATTCATCCGCCCGGTTTTATAAATTTGCAAATTCTTCCTCAATTAGTTAAAAGAATGAAATTGGCCGATATTATGACAATACTAGGTAGCATAGATATTATTATGGGAGAAGTTGATCGTTGAAATGATAATTGATTTAACAGAAATACAAGATATACATTTTTTTTTCAGATTGCAATTTTTTAAAGAGATATATGGAATTCTTTGGGTATTTGTGCCTATTTTTATTTTGATATTAGGAATTACTATAAGTGTACTAGCAATTGTATGGTTAGAAAGAGAAATATCTGCAGGGATACAACAGCGTATTGGACCTGAATACACCGGTCCTTTTGGAGTTCTTCAAGCTCTAGCAGACGGAACAAAATTACTTTTTAAAGAGAATCTTATTCCATCTAGAGGAGATATTCGTTTATTTAGTTTCGGACCATCTATCTCAGTCATATCCATTATAATAAGCTATTCAGTAATTCCTTTTGGCTATAACTTTGTTTTATCTGATCTGAATATTGGTGTTTTTTTATGGATTGCTATTTCGAGTATTGCCCCCATTGGACTTCTTATGTCAGGATATGGGTCAAATAATAAATATTCCTTTTTGGGTGGTCTACGAGCAGCTGCTCAATCAATTAGTTATGAAATACCATTAACTCTATGTGTGTTATCGATATCTCTATGTGTGCTTCGTTGAGACAGAAATTTTTTGATACTCTTTCCTATAAGCCTCTCCTTATATTTAATATTTAAAGTACAAAAAGAATCTATAAAGAATATATCTATATTCTTTTCGCATTTGGATTGAATAATTGAATCAGATAGTTATATGAGTGCAATAAAACAGCTTTTATTGAATATAATTTATAGAATACATACTCTATTACTGATAGAGAAAGTATGATTATTTCAAATTGCAGTAAACATATTGAGTCTAATTTTCTATGTATAAGAATAAGGTGAAAAAATCAATGAAATTCTAGAATTAGATTCTATATATTTTATTCTATATATAGAAGTGGTTGTTTTTCCCAAGATTTGTTGATTAGTAATCCAGTCTTGAAGCGGACGCAAAAGACCAACCTTTTTAAAATTTTCAATATCATTTGTATGAATTAGCATACATATATTAACAAAATTAAAAAAGGGATTCATATAATAAAAAAAATGAATGGATGGCTAGAAACACCAAAATACACAAAAGATTAGTAACGTATATTTATTTTTTAAATTATCCAAAAGAGTATTTATGTATAATAGAAAAAGAATACTAATGGGGACTTGAAGTTGGTAGAAAAAATAAGGCAGTACTCCCCCCAATTCCGATCTAGAGTATACTTCCATCCATTGATTGAATAAATAACTATCAGGAACGAAAAAATCCTTTAATTTTTTGAAGTCCCCTTTCTTTTGCTTGCACAAAAAAGAAAAAGGATAAGAGGTCAAAGTGATCTCCTTTTTCTTTTTTGTCTTATATCCTCCATATTTATGGAGATAGTCATAATTGAATTTAAAAAAGGAACATCTAATTATTTTTCGGAATCGAAAATGATGTGGGAGTTCTTGATAATTTTAAAAGAGTATTTTATGCAAAAATGAAATTAAGTTATTACTCAACAAATTTAATTTTTAATTTTTTAAAGGATGAGATCAATTCAGAAGTACCTTTTCTATTTTTTATTTATCTAAAGAAATTCAATAAATGTTCAAATGTTTTGATTTTTTAAATAAGTGTGTGTTCATTTAAAATTTTTTTTAGAACAGACAGAATTCAATGGGTCTAATTCAGAACCGTCCGAGAAAATAGAATCTTCTCTATCTTAGGTATATATCAAGGGATAAATAATCGGACGGGTTCTTATATTTTTTGAAGGCTTTAAAGGAGCCGTATGAGATGAAAATCTCATGTACGGTTCTGTAATAGAGATGGTAACAGTAATGTCATCACCGACTAGGATTATCTAACAGTTTAAGTACAGTTGATATAGTTGATGCACAATCCAAATATGGTTTTTGGGGATGGAATTTGTGGCGTCAACCTATGGGTTTCCTCGTTTTTCTAATCTCTTCCCTAGCAGAATGTGAAAGATTACCTTTTGATTTACCAGAAGCGGAAGAAGAACTAATAGCGGGTTATCAAACCGAATATTCCGGTATCAAATTTGGTTTATTTTATGTTGCTTCCTATTTAAACCTATTTGTTTCTTCCTTATTTGTAACAGTTCTTTATTTTGGTGGTTCAAATATCTCTATTCCGTACATCTTCGTTTCTAATTTTTTTGAAATAAATAAAACATACGGAGTTTTTGTAACGATAATTGGTATCTTTATTACACTAGTTAAAACTTATTTATTCATATTCGTTTCTATCACAACAAGATGGACTTTACCTAGACTAAGAATAGATCAATTATTAAATCTTGGGTGGAAGTTTCTTTTACCCATTTCTCTTGGTAATCTATTATTAACAACGTCGTCTCAACTGTTTTCACTGTAAAAAAAAATGTGGACCTTCTATATTCAAAATTCAGAACTTGTTTTAAACAAGAGAAAGAAAAAAAATATTCAGAGCTATTCACGATATGTTCCTTATGGTAACTGAATTCATAAATTATAGTGAACAAATAATTCGAGCTGCTAGGTATATTGGTCAAGGTCTCATGATTACCTTATCTCACGCAAATAGGTTACCCGTAACTATTCAATATCCTTATGAAAAAATAATCTCATCAGAACGTTTTCGCGGTCGAATACATTTTGAATTTGATAAATGCATTGCTTGTGAAGTATGTGTTCGTGTCTGTCCTATAGATCTACCCATTGTTGATTGGAAACTAGAAACTGATATTCGAAAAAAACGGTTGCTTAATTACAGTATTGATTTTGGAATCTGTATATTTTGTGGTAACTGTATTGAATATTGTCCAACAAATTGTTTATCAATGACCGAAGAATATGAACTTTCAACTTATGATCGCCACGAATTGAATTATAATCTAATTGCTTTGGGTCGTTTACCAGTATCAGTAATTGATGATTATACAATTCGAACAATTCAAATAAAATGATTTCAAAATTCTTCACAAAAAGAATCTAATTTCTCTCTATATAAAAAAAAGATATTCTATATATAAAAAAAAGATATTCTATTTTTTTGAAATGACTCTTTGGCATAAAAAAAAGAAAAGAATCAAATGACATTGATTCTATAACAACTGTACCTAATAGCAATTCACATATCTTATCTTAGGATTTAGTTCAATTCTATGCACAGATAATTTTAGTATTTAACAAGTTTTTTCCTGGTCATATCAATAAGGTCATGAAATTTCTATTTATCTCTTCTTTTACATATAATGGATTTGTCCGAATCGCTACATGATTTTATTTTAATCTTTCTTGGATCAGGTCTCATATTAGGAAGTCTAGGAGTAGTATTCTTTACGAATCCTATTTTTTCTGCTTTTTCATTGGGACTTGTTCTTGTTTGTGTATCTTTATTCTATATTTTATCAAACTCCCATTTCGTAGCTGCCTCACAACTCCTTATTTACGTGGGCGCTATAAATGTTTTAATAATATTTGCTGTTATGTTTATGAATGGTTCGGACTATTACCAAAATTTTCGTGTTTGGACCGTTGGGGATGGAATTACTTTGATGGTTTGTACCAGTATATTTCTTTCACAAATAACTACTATTCTAGATACATCATGGCACGGAATTATTTGGACGACAAGACCCAATCAGATTTTAGAGCAAGATTTGATAAGTACTAGTCAACAAATTGGAATTCATTTATCAACAGATTTTTTTCTCCCATTTGAACTAATTTCAATAATTCTTTTAGTTGCTTTAATAGGTGCAATTTTTGTGGCTCGCCAATAAGAAATTTTTCGAACTAATAATATAAATCACATTTTGTTAGATTTTCTCACATTTCTTTTTTGTTGTATTATATGTTAACGAAAAATAATATTTATGTATAAAGTATAAAATATTTTTGCAAATACTTGATTTTGTTGTAGACTTATTATGTTAGGCAATAAAATCCGTTGAATTCATGAAATGAATAAAAATTGAAAAGGAGTTGGTCAATGATATTCGAGCATGCACTTGTTTTGAGTGCTTATTTATTTTCTATAGGTATCTATGGATTGATCACGAGCCGAAATATGGTTAGAGCCCTTATGTGTCTTGAACTTATACTAAATGCAGTTAATATAAATCTCGTAACCTTTTCTGATTTTTTTGATAGGCGGCAATTAAAAGGAAATATTTTTTCAATTTTTGTTATAGCTGTTGCAGCCGCTGAAGCAGCTATCGGACCGGCTATTGTTTCCTCAATATATCGTAATAGAAAATCAACCCGTATCAATCAATCAAATTTGTTGAATAAATAGTATTACTCATAAAAAAAAGTCTAATTTTGAATAGTGTGTACTATATAATCCATTCAAATTAGCAGAAATGATATATCCTTTTTAATCATGTTTGCGAAAACAAAGATAAGAAATCAAAGTATCTTGGTTCTATTCTCTTATTAGTTATTAATATAGAAACCTATTTTTAGTAGCAAAATTCTTATAAATCATTGATTCATCTGGTATATAATATAGATATATATAGATATATATATATCCTATATAGAATTGGTTTACCCATTTACTAGATTGAAATTGTTGAATTTTTGATGTTCAAGGATTATGATCCAATGTCACATTCAGTAAAGATTTATGATACATGTATAGGATGTACTCAATGTGTACGAGCCTGCCCAACAGATGTATTAGAAATGATACCTTGGGACGGATGTAAAGCTAAACAAATTGCTTCTGCCCCAAGAACAGAGGACTGTGTTGGTTGTAAGAGGTGTGAATCCGCCTGTCCGACGGATTTCTTAAGTGTTAGAGTTTATTTATGGCATGAAACAACTCGAAGCATGGGTCTAGCTTATTGATACGTTTCAAAAAGAACCGCATACAAGTACTTTTTTTTTACTGGCAAAAATCCGGGCTAAAAATATTTTTTTATTTTTAGCCCGGGTTTTTGTAGTCTAAGTATATCTTATTTTTATCACGAATTATTTTCCTTGGTTAACAACAATTGTAGTTTTGCCAATAGTCGGAGGTTCTTTAATTGTCTTATTTCCCCATAAAGGAAATAAGACAATTAAATGGTATACTTATTGTATATGTTTCATAGATCTCCTTCTAATAACCTATGTATTTTGTTATCACTTCGAATTGGATGATCCACTAATCCAATTGACAGAAAATTATAAATGGATCCATTTTTTTGACTTTTACTGGAGATTCGGAATAGATGGACTCTCTCTAGGACCTCTTTTATTAACGGGATTTATCACTACGTTAGCTACGTTATCAGCTCAACCAGTTACTCGAGAATCTAAATTATTCTATTTTCTGATGTTAGCAATGTATAGTGGTCAACTAGGAACATTTTCTTCTCAAGACATTTTACTTTTTTTCATCATGTGGGAATTAGAATTAATTCCCGTTTATCTACTTTTATCTATGTGGGGTGGAAAAAAACGTTTGTATTCAGCTACAAAGTTTATTTTGTACACTGCGGGAAGTTCTGTTTTTTTATTACTGGGAATTCTGGGTATGAGTTTCTATAGTTCTAATGAACCAATATTAAATTTTGAATCATTAACTAATCAATCATATCCCGTGGCACTGGAAATAATCTTCTATATGGGATTTCTTATTGCTTTTGCTGTCAAATCACCAATTATACCCTTACATACATGGTTACCTGATACCCATGGAGAGGCGCATTACAGCACTTGTATGCTTTTAGCCGGAATATTATTAAAAATGGGAGCATATGGGTTGGTTCGAATTAATATGGAGTTATTATCTCGCGCTCATTCTATATTTTGTCCATGGTTAATGCTATTAGGTTCCATTCAAATAATCTATGCAGCTTCAACATCTCTTGGTCAACGCAATATAAAAAAAAGAATAGCTTATTCCTCGGTATCTCATATGGGTTTCTTAATTTTAGGAATTGGTTCTATAAGCGAGACAGGGCTGAATGGGGCTATTTTACAAATAATCTCTCACGGATTTATTGGTGCTGCCCTTTTTTTCTTGGCGGGAACTAGTTATGATAGACTACGTCTTCTTTATCTCGACGAAATGGGTGGAATGGCTATCCCAATGCCAAAAATATTCACGATTTTCACTACCTTATCGATGGCTTCTCTTGCATTACCGGGCATGAGCGGTTTTGTTGCAGAATTGATAGTATTATTGGGAATAATTACCAATCAAAAATATCTTTTCATCACAAAAATACTCATAACTTTTGTAACCGCAATTGGAATGATATTAACTCCTATTTATTTATTATCTATCTTACGTCAAATGTTCTATGGATACAAGCTTTTTAATACACCAAATTCTTATTTGTTTGATTCGGGGCCACGAGAATTATTTATTTCAATTTCTATCCTTATACCCGTAATAAGTATTGGCATTTATCCAGATTTTATTTTTTCATTTTCGGCTGACAAGGTTGAAACTATTCTCTCTAATTTTTTATAGATATTTTTCGGGAATAAATGAAAAATAAAAAATAGAAATAAATCCGATGCACAATAAAAAAAAATGGATTTATTTTTTTCTTTTCTTAATTACATAAAAATGAATTTGAATTCTAATTCAATATTTTTGTTGTTTGTGAGAACCCCTTGAATCAATATTACATTACTTGATTCAACGGGGTCTTAATCATTTTATTGGGAGTTTTTTTTCTTATTCTATAAAATGTTCCCAATATTTGTGAATTTTTTTTAATTAATTAGATGTAAATGAACCATAACTATGTAGTCCTAGTCCTAAAAGATTTATCCCTAAATAACATATCCAAATTATAAGAAAACCCATGGAGGCCACTATTGAAGAATTTCTATATTCCAATTTTTTATTTTTTCTAGTATGTAAATAAATTGCGAAAATAGTCCAAGTAATAAAAGCCCAAGTTTCCTTTGGATCCCAATTCCAATACGATCCCCATGCCTCATTAGCCCATACTGCTCCTGATATATTACCTATTGTTAAAAAGATAAAACCTAGACTAATAGTACGGTAACCCCAACGATCCAATTGTTGAATAAATTGATATCTATAATAATTTATATAAGACGAATAAAACGGAAAAGGAGTTTGTTGTAAAATATTATTTTTATAATTCATATTCATGTATTTGATTTCGGCAAAAGAAAAGGATTCATAAAAAAAAAAGAAAGTCTTGCTTTTACCAAAAATTGGTATGAGTTCTTGAAATGTAATGACTAAAATAGCCACTGATATTAATGATCCACATAAAAGAGTTGTATAACCCAATATCATCATACTTACGTGCATCATTAACCAATGGGACTGTAAAGCAGGCACTAATTTGAAGGATTCATGCATTTCGGTTAAAAGACCCGAAGTAGCAAAGCCTTGGGTAAAAAGAATACTTGGTGTTATTATGGTATTGAAATAGTAATTTTTTTGTTTTTTTAAGCAAAGAACCATATAAAAGATAGAAAAAGTCCATGAAAGAAATATTAATGATTCATATAAATTACTAAATGGTAAATGGCCTGAAAAAATCCAACGAGTAACTAACAATCCTGTGATACAAAAAAAGGTTATTATCATGCCTTTTTTCAACAAATTGTATAATCCTATGATTTCATTGCCTAATAATAAGGTTATAAAATGAATTGAAATTAAAATAGATACGACTGAAAAGGATATATGAGTTAATATATGCTCTAAAGTGGAAAATACCATATAGAATGAAAAATTAGAAATACTTGGAATAGAAATAAGAATTCTTTATAGGACCTTTTTTTTTTGAAGATAAGAAAGATGCCGCTACTCGGACTCGAACCGAGATGCTCTAGCACTGCTTCCTAAGAGCAGCGTGTCTACCAATTTCACCATAGCGGCTTACTCGAAACCATAATAACCAAATTTTAGTCAATTGTCGAGATTCAAAGAATCAATTAAAACACAATATTTGTTTACTAAACATTCAATAAAATAAATTGAAATAATTCTATTAGAATCTATTAAATATATAATGTAAAGATCCTAAATTAATAACTGAATCTTATATTCTATATAATTTTTATATGAATATTTTTGTATTTAAAAAAGAGTCGTTGAATCGAGTTAATTGAAATTATTCTAACGTTGATATTTGTTACAGAAAAAGCTTTTTGAATTCCCCGTAAAAATAGATTGCCCTAATGAAAAAGCTTTTAATGCTTTAAAATATCCCTTCTTTTTCCATAAAGTGTTCCGAATAATTTTTTTTGATCTAGACGTGCGCTTTTTTGGAACTGCCATAGAATTAGTATAGTTTTTTATTGTTATAGAATTTTATGTGAAAGACATTTTTTGGTAAATTCCAATTAAGTTTCTCTCTAATTAGACATATATTTTATATATTTCAATTTCCATTTTTTTTATTGAATATTATAATAATAATATAATACTTTTTAGAAAGTTTTCCAAATATCGCTATATCTTATTGTCAGAAAAACTGAATTAGTTAAGTTAAATTTAATGAACTAAACTAATGTTCAAAAAAGATTGTCCAAAGAGTCAGAATAATTAATAATCGATTATTCTATTTTATTAAATTCTATGTTTCTTTGTTATTAACCGAATCCATTCCTTTACTTTACAAAAAAGATAAAAGAAAAACCTAAGAAACAAAATTCATTAGAATCCTAATTTTTTTCTTTATTGTATGGAATATACACATCAATATTCATGGATCATACCTTTTATTCCATTCCCAGTTCCAATGTTAATAGGAGTGGGACTTCTACTTTTTCCGACGGCAACGAAAAAAATTCGCCGTATTTGGGCTTTTCCTAGTATCTTATTGTTAACTATAGTTATGATTTTTTCGCTTGATTTGTCTATTCATCAAATCAAGAATAGTTCGATTTTTCAATATGTATGGTCTTGGACCATAAATAATGATATCTCTTTAGAGTTTGGCTACTTGATCGATCCACTTACTTCTATTATGTCACTATTAATTACTACGGTTGGCATTCTCGTTCTTATTTATAGTGATAATTATATGTCTCATGATCAAGGATATTTGAGATTTTTTGCTTATATGACTCTTTTTAATATTTCAATGTTGGGATTAGTTACTAGTTCAAATTTGATACAAATTTATTTTTTTTGGGAATTAATTGGAATGTGTTCTTATTTATTAATAGGCTTTTGGTTCACTCGCCCTATTGCGGCAAATGCTTGTCAAAAAGCATTTGTAACAAATCGTGTAGGGGATTTTGGTTTATTATTGGGAATTTTAGGTCTTTATTGGATAACGGGTAGTTTGGAATTTCGGCATTTGTTTCAAATTATAAATAATTTGATTTCTAAAAATGAAATGAATCTTTTTTTTGTTACTCTGTTTGCTCTCTTGCTATTTTCTGGCTCAGTTGCAAAATCTGCCCAATTTCCTCTTCATGTATGGCTACCCGATGCTATGGAGGGGCCTACTCCAATTTCTGCCCTTATACATGCTGCTACTATGGTAGCCGCTGGGATTTTTCTTGTGGCTCGTCTTTTTCCTCTTTTCGTAGTGCTACCCAAAATAATGAACGCAATAGCTTTTATAGGTATAATAACAGTAATATTAGGAGCTACTTTAGCTATTGCTCAAAAAGATATTAAGAAAAATTTGGCCTATTCTACAATGTCTCAATTGGGTTATATGATGTTAGCTTTGGGTATGGGATCTTATCGAGGCGCTTTATTTCATTTGATTACTCATGCTTATTCAAAAGCATTGTTGTTTTTAGGATCTGGATCTATTATTCATTCAATGGAAGCTCTTGTCGGATATTCTCCAGCTAAAAGTCAAAATATGGTTTTTATGGGCGGTTTAACAAAACATGTACCAATTACAAAAACTTTTTTTTTAGTGGGTACACTCTCTCTTTGCGGTATTCCACCCTTTGCCTGTTTTTGGTCTAAGGATGAGATTCTTAATGATAGTTGGTTGTATTCACCAATTTTTGCAATAATAGCTTGTTCTGCAGCAGGATTAACTGCATTTTATATGTTTCGAATTTATTTACTTGTTTTTGAAGGATATTTAAACGTTCATTTTTTGAATTTTAATGGAAAAAAAAATAGTTCATTCTATTCAATATCTTTATGGGGGAAGAAACAAGTAAAACTTAAAAGAAAAAACGAAAATTTTTTATTAGTTTTACTAAGAATCAAAAAGAATGAAATCACTTCTTTTTTTATCCGGAAGAGATATCTACATCGCGTTAATCAAAATATCAAAAATATAAAACATCTTGTTTTTGGTATTATTCATTTTGGAACTAAAAAAACTGCTTTTTTATATCCTAATGAATCTAACAATACTATGCGATTTTCTATGCTTGTTTTAGTGCTCTTTACTTTATTCGTTGGTGCCATAGGAATCTCTTTCAGCCAAGAAGGAATACATTTGGATATTTTATCAAAATTGTTAATTCCGTTTATAGACCTTTTACATAAAGATTCAAAAAATTTTTTTAATTATTATGAATTTTTAACAAACGCAACTTTTTCTGTGAGTCTCACTTTTTGGGGAATCTTTATAGCGTCTTTTTTTTACAAATCGGTTTATTCCTCTTTAAAAAATTTGAATTTATTAAATTTATTTGAAAAAAGTTTTCTTCAAAAAAATGTTGCCGATAATTTTCAAAATATCATATATAATTGGTCGTATAATCATGGTTATATAGATGTTTTTTATGAAAAATATTTAATTGCCGGTATCAGAAGATTAGTGAAATTCAATTCTTTTTTTGATAAAAAAAGAATTGATGGAATTACCAATGGAATAGGTATTACAAGTTTTTTTCTAGGAGAAGCTATCAAATATGTGGGGGGTGGGCGAATAGCTTCGTATATATTATTCTTTATTCTAGATATATTAATCTTTCTAGTAATTTTATTGTTACATCGAAACAAATAAATATTGATGAATCTCATGAATATTGAACTTGGTAAGAAAAGGGGATTTAAAAATTGAAAAAGAAGATTCTGAAAGAATCTTCTTTGAATACTAAAATTACGTATTGAATTTGGATTCTTGTATCCATAATTCAAAAAGTTTTTTTTACTATTGCCGAAGAACTGAAATAAAAGATAGGGTATAGCTATGACAGTTATTGTATGGGGTCTACCCAATGCTAAATGCAAAGGCGCATAATAGATAGACATGAACATTATGAGCTGTCCCGTAATAAACCCAGTTGTTGCTGCTATTTTCTTCTCGGTTCCTTCTTCCACAAGTCTAGCTCGAAGAAGGAAGAGATAAGAGGGCCCTATGGAAAATGTGG